GATTAAGATGAGAAGCAATTCTCCATTGGTAGCAAATGATTATCCATTAAGCGGAGGAAATCTTAGTTAAAAAACAGAAAGATTATGCCCCTTGCAAGAACGGACTAACATGGTCAGCTACCCAGCCAACCTTCATAATAAAATACCGTTACTGTATAGGTAGATCTCGTTGTGAAAGACCTATTACTGGATAATTCATGGGTAGAGCCAAAGAATGTGAACTATACAAGTTACCAATAAGATTGATTAATTTAAGTATTAAGTAAAGGCTCCGGTGTATAGAGAAGACCTCACCGTTTAAGAAGTAACCATAGAAACGATGGAATCCACTATTTCTTTATCCATTTCTATTTCTTTTTTATTGACTCTATTTTTGATACCTAATAGAATACAACTTCTTATTTCGAAGTGAAATGCCTAGAAAAAAGAAAAAATTGTGGTTGGGAAGGTTATAGTAGCCAAAGCCATTGGAATTTTGAGTTTATACATTGGAAAATATGTTTTGTTATTAATAGACTAGAAAAGGGACAAAGAATAACTGAAAGAAGGGAAATCAATTCGGTATTCGTCAAAGTTTCATTTATTCAATGACCAGAACTAAACGGGGATATACAGCTCGGAGACGTAGAACAAAAGTGCGTTCCTTTGTATCAAGCTTTCGAGGGGCTCATTCAAGACTTACTCGAACAATTAGCCAACAGGAAATAAGAGCTTTGGATTCGGCACATCGGGATAGGGATAGGCAAAAGAGAAATTTTCGTCGTTTGTGGATCACTCGAATAAACGCAGTAATTCGTGAAAGGGGGGTATCCTATAGTAGATTAATACATGATCTGTACAAGAGACAGTTGTTTCTTAATCGTAAAATACTTGCACAAATAGCTATATCAAATAAGAATTCCATTTATATTCTTTATAATGATATCGTAAAAAAAGTAGATTGGAAAGAATCCGCAGGAATAATTTAAACAGAGTTCCCCGGAGAATGAACTCCGGGAGGGTAGAGTAAAAATGGATAATTAATAGAATATGATAAAATATGAGAAAGTAGTCAAAATGAATGAACACGCTCAATAAAAAAAAGATTTCTTCTTCCCCGATTCTTTTTTTTTTCTTATGACACGATAATCAAATCTAAATTCTCGGATTTTTCGAGCAAAACCTCAATCTGCGTTTGAGTTCGGATTGGAATTTTGATTCAAGTAAAGAAAGAGTAAGCCTATTTCTTTCTGGCTCTAAGACCCGTAGGTCTAGCGGTCGACTCGGTTCTTTTAAATCGTTTCTCATTATTTTGAAATTGTTTCGGATTTTTTTGAAATCGTTTCTTATTATTTTGAAATCCTTTCTTATTTTTTTGAAATCCTTTCTTATTTTTTTGAAATCCTTTCTCCTTATTTTTAACTCGTTTCTCATTATTAAGAAAGGGTAACGAAGATAAAATACGAGCTTGTTTTACTCGGTTCTTTTAAATCGTTTCTCATTATTTTGAAATTGTTTCGGATTTTTTTGAAATCGTTTCTTATTATTTTGAAATCCTTTCTTATTTTTTTGAAATCCTTTCTCCTTATTTTTAACTCGTTTCTCATTATTAAGAAAGGGTAACGAAGATAAAATACGAGCTTGTTTTATAGCAATAGTAATTAATCGTTGTTGTTTCAAGGTCAATCTATTCACTCGTCGAGATAATATTTTTCCTTGTTCACTAATAAATCGACTAATTAAACTCATGTTTCTATACTCAATTTGATCCCCCGGTCGGATTGGGGGCAAACGCCTACGAAAAGATCGCTTGGATTTCAGAAAGGGTTGCTTGGATTTCAGAAAGGGTTGCTTGGATTTCAGAAAGGGTTGCTTGGATTTCAGAAAGGGTTGCTTGGATTTAGCCACGGTTTGTTTAGTTTATTCCTTATCCCAAAAATCCTATTTCGGTCGAATCTAAAATGAATTTGAATTTTAGAAAAGAAGAAATAAATAGGATTTGGTTTGTTTATATTTATATATGTTATATATAATGTCATTTTTTCCCCTTCCTTGAAAGGGTCACACGCATGGTTCGATCTATTTCTTTATCTCCCCATGAATCGTATGTTTGTAACAATAGGGACAGAATTTTCTCAATTCCAATTTATTGGGCGTGTTGTGCTGGTTCTTTTGAGTCATATATCTGGAAATGCCCGTTGATACCTTATTAACATTAACAACGTTTCGGACACAACTGGTACATTCCAAAATAACCGTTATTCGGACATCTTTACTCTTGGCCATGAACCTCCCTTGGATTTTTGATTGACTCAACGCTTCTATTTTCGATCCGAAACGAAGAAGAAGAAAGGAAGGAAAAATAGAAGTGACTCACTTGAAATTCAATTATGAAAGATTTCGCTGCAATCAATATCAATAATCAATTATAGTAAATAATATACAACTACTGAAAAACTATATTTCAAATCAGAGTACAATATTTCATTTAAGTATCTTATATAATACTCTTGACCTAGACCCACTTTATTTTTTATTCTACCGCCATTCCTCTCATTTAAGTATCTTATATAATACTCTTGACCTAGACCCACTTTATTTTTTATTCTACCGCCATTCCTCTATTATTCATTAATTGAATTCGAACTTGAATTCGAGTCTCGCAGTTGGCGAATCCACTTTTATTCTTTCTCTTTCCTCCCTTATTCTAAACAAACAAAAAAGGGAAAAAAGAGAAAAGAGGGAGAGAAAATCACAGAGATTTAATTATAGCTATAGCTCTAATCTTCGTTATTCCTTCCCATGTCAATAACTAGAATGAAAAAAAGGGGAATGTCAGCGCATCCGGGAAAAAACGATTAATCTCTATCAATAGACCTGCTAAAGACCCGAACCATAAAGTACTTAGTACCGGTGCCACGGAGAGATATGTTTTTAGATCTCGCATTGAAAAATCTCCTTCTTTTATTTATTGAAATACATATTTTATTGGAATAGATAATAGTAATACATATATGATCAGATGCATATGAAGTTAAGGACCGCTTATGGTTATAGTTGTCCACGGAATTCCTAATTCAAATTGAAGGGTACAATGATCCGGTAAATAAGATTTTCTTTTTCTTAAAACAAAAAAAATGCGTCCCCAAGCATTCCCGAAAAAGACTCGTTTATTTTTACGATGGATTCCATTCCGTATTTCATATGTATATATGTATATAAGTCTTTTACTATAATATATAAAAAATATTATATATATTCAATATTATTTATATATTCAATTTGAAATTAAATGAGACCAAAAAGACGAAATGGCCAGAGAAATTGTATATAGCAATGGGCGAGCGATGTGGAAAACAAGACAGGAATTCTCTACAATGACATTATAGACCAATTGAAGGGATGTGGCGCAGCTTGGTAGCGCGTTTGTTTTGGGTACAAAATGTCACAGGTTCAAATCCTGTCATCCCTACCTATTACTTCTCCTTTGAGCAGTAAGGAGGGATTAATTGAGATCGATTCAAATTGGGCATCTATAATCTTTTCTTTCATTTTTATCATACTATTTTGATCCTACTATTACTATATAGTCATACAAGATGTATTGGGGTTACAAAAAGAATCCTTTCGTTACAGTCTTATCTTTTCTGATAAGAAAGCGCTCTTAGTTCAGTTCGGTAGAACGCGGGTCTCCAAAACCCGATGTCGTAGGTTCAAATCCTACAGAGCGTGATTCCGTTCTTCTTAGATCAAATTAGACTGAAACAGCTTCACTAACTTGAGCGGCAATCTGAATTTGACCTCCTGTGTATTAAAGAAAGGAGGAGGTCAATCAAAAAAAGAGATGTTAATTAATCAAAGGTCCAACTGATCGCCACGCCTGTATTGTAAATATGCAGTTACGAATAATCCAGCTAAAGTAATAGGAATTAGACCTAACACGATTCCAAATAGAAAAACTTCAATCATTTCAATTTGTTTGAAAGGGGAAAAAAAGAGGTAATATCTATACCTAAATATTAATCCGAATTACCATTGAATCTCAATGACCAAGAATTGTCAATTGACATAGTCCATAATTATAGAATACAGGGAATCTCACAGAAAGATTTATTTTTATCATATTGTGCATTTCAAATATGAATTTTAAATAAGTCGTATCTTGCTCAGACCAATAAATAGAACTGAGGCTAAAGTTAAAGCCGCTAGTAGAAAACCGAAATAACTAGTTATAGTAGGCATGAAGAAGCTAAATGAAATATATTCTTTTGATACATATGTTTATCAAAAGGCACTTACCTAAGTTTCCATTTTTGCAAAATAAGAGATAAGCAAAAATACCAATACAAAGAATAAGTTCAATTGAAAGTTTTTGATTCCTCTATCATTATAGACAGCACTAATAAAATAAAAATAAAGTAGCAGGTGTATAAAAAGAAATTGATTCATCATCTGTGACATCTACCCCTCCCGCGATTCCAATCAACGAATTCATTGAGTAACTCTTGGATAAACTATAAACTAATAAAAAGAGCCGGGTTGTGTAACTTCATTCAAAACTGAAACACTTTTTAAATCATTATGGAATAAAATTAGAAAATCATTTCTATTTTGATCATTTCTTTGATTTTTTAATTGTATGGCATCCGTTTTTTATTTTAGAACGAATAGTAACCCTATCAAAATCACATTTTGACTTGAATTTGAACTCATTAGATTCGGTAATAGGTTCATTCACATAATATCTTGAGTGGGTAAGAAGAAAAAAGTAATTACATGATTACTAAATCAAATTTGGATTTTGGTCCAACTAGATTCTAAGCCTAGTCATTTCTATTATCTTTTCCTTCATAGGTTATCCATTTTTTCTTTCCATATTAGAAAGCCTTATCCTTGTAGTTAGGTCAAGAAAGAACGAGCCTTTGGATCTCCATCTAATACAACAATGTATGCATCAAAATTATTGATTACAATTTTTGGATTCTTTGTTCTCTTTCTTTCATCGAATACGATTTAGTACT